TATAGAGCCATCGAACCGGCCCAACCAGCAACCAGAGCTGTATGCATTATATGGACAGAAATCAATCGACCGGGATCATTCAATACGACAGTATGAACACGATACCAAGGCAAACCCATGGAAATACCTCTTTATCAAAGAAAAATAGACACTATGTAACTTTATTGCATTAGAAAAAACTATGCTATTGATATTCTCTTTTCAGTGGATTATCTCGAAGCAAGGGTTAATGTTAATATTTGTATTTGTTCTATTCTGTTGGTACTAATGGAACAATTCTGTTCGTAGGAACAAAGATAAACAGATCTATTCTATACCCAATAAGTACCAATACGCAATGGGGGTTGATCCCATTTTCTATGAGTGAATGCACCCATACTTGTTCATCATTCGAAGGCCCTATTCGTAAAAATTTTCCTTTATTCATTCTGTCTTCTTTTATGAACTTATCCAATCTAAGGATAAAATATGATGAAGGCCAATATTATGAAGACAATAAACTCATTGTTACGTTTCCATACCAAAGTGAAATAAAGTACTAAATTCTTTTTTCTGTTTTTTTATGCCTATTGGTGTTCCAAAAGTGCCTTTTCGAAATCCTGGAGAGGACGATATATCTTGGATTGACGTATAGTGCGGCTTGTCAGATATATTGGGTCATATGGTATTTTCCCGTTCTCTCCCTCGATCGAGATATCCTCTGTTTCGCCCAAGAAAGATTGATTGAATCATCAACAATTTGGAGCGTGAAGTTCAATTAGATCCATTTTATTTTTGGGGGGATCCAGATTAATATTATCAAATAATTTATGGTTGGCTTAGTTGGATCAATAAAATGAAGTATACAGGCTCCGTTTATAAAAAACCCAATTGGTAATATATGATTACTATATTGTATCATAAATGATTTTATTTATAAATAGAAATAGGAGTGATCTCAAACTGTTAATCAATCGAGTAATAGGATGAATACGTCGAATATTTGGTGAAGACATGAAATAAATAAAAAAAGGAAGTTGTAGTAAAAAGAAGTGGTATTGGGGGCATTTGTCCTATATGTGCAAATCGAAGTCGATCGGATCTTTACCCGGAGTAGAGCATAAACCTAAAAAAATTAAGAAGGCCCATTTAGAAACAAGAAAATGACATCGTGATTTGGATCGGATCTCGATGAGACAATACATCAATGATAAGTTAGTTCGATAAGTTTAATGAATTCTTTTTTTTTTTATTTTATATATATTTATATATATTATATGGAAGGGTCAAAACTCATCTTTCTTGAAAAATCGAAGAAAAAGCCCCCTCGTTTTAGAAAGAGCTTGCTATGAAAAAAAAGAGGGCTGGAATCTACACATTGATTCTTTTTCGCGATTTTTTTTAGAACCGTATGCATCAAAAGGTGCATGTACGGTTCCTGAGGGATACAATTTTATCCTAATCAACCGACTTTATCGAGAAAGATTACTTTTTTTAGGCCAAGAGGTTGAGAGCGAGATCTCGAATCAACTTATTGGTCTTATGATATATCTCAGTATAGAGGATGAAAACAAAGATCTGTATTTTTTTATAAATTCTCCTGGCGGATGGGTACTACCCGGAATAGCTATTTATGATACTATGCAATTTGTGCCACCAGAGGTACATACAATATGCCTGGGATTAGCCGCTTCAATGGGATCTTTTATCCTGGTCGGAGGAACAATTACCAAACGTCTAGCATTCCCTCACGCTTGGCGCCAATGAGTTTTTTATTTGATAGAAAAAAGCAGACTATGCCTTCGCCATATGAAATATGAATATTAAGTAATAATAGCATGGCACTTCGAATTCGATATGAGAAAATTCTTTATTGTTTTTTTTTCAAAACATTAGATTATGTATCGAAAGAGAAGTATGAGATAAAGGGTATTTCCGATTTTATCTTATCTATCGGGGGTCCGTTTCAGCGTCACAAACTTTTTGTTTTCACACCAGAAGGCTCTTAACAATCTTTATGTTATGAAAGGATACGAAAATAAAAAATAATCTTATTTGGTTCTTATTTTATTTGATCAGATCAAAAAGAAACTTTGGGATTGCTGAATCATAGAGGAAATAAATATATAACGTAACGGAGCCATCATAGTATTTTTTAACTTCTCCGAAAGGAAGGGTGGTAATTGGATCATTTACCGATCTGGATCTGACAGATCCTACATTTTTCGATGGCAGGTAAAAGTCAATTCCATTGTAGAGCCGTATGCAATTCGCAAAAGATGCCTGTACGGTTGTTCAATTCTATCTTTTTTTCTTGTTATTCTTTATCTCTTCTCTTCGACTCATCATACGAGATAGAGAAATCATTTATTATGTTATATCATCAGGGTAATGATCCATCAACCGGCTGCCGCTTTTTATGAGGCACAAGCCGGAGAATTTGTCATGGAAGCGGAAGAACTACTGAAACTGCGCGAAATCATCACAAAGGTTTATGTACAAAGAACGGGCAAACCCTTATGGGTTGTATCCGAAGACCTGGAAAGGGATGTTTTTATGTCAGCAACAGAAGCCCAAACTCATGGAATTGTTGATCTTGTAGCGGTTCAATGAAAAAAGAAAGGATTTCGTGCAAATCCGTGATTTGAGATCTTCTTACCGGGTTTCATTTTCATTAAATTAAATAAAATGGGGGTAATTCATAATCATCCGGTTAGGATCGATCTAAACCAGTACATTATGTATATGATTCAGCATGCCAACTATTAAACAACTTATTAGAAACACAAGACAGCCAATCAGAAATGTCACGAAATCCCCCGCTCTTCGGGGGTGTCCTCAGCGCCGAGGAACATGTACTAGGGTGTATGTGCGACTCGTTCAGATCATGGACTGGGACGAAAAACAACTTTTCCAGTATCAATGATCAGTACCAGTGAATAGAATGGAAGAACTCCATTCACTATCTAAACTAAAAAAAAAAAGATCTATCATATTCCCCTATTGTGTATTGTGTATGAAATTTATGGTTTCCGTCGGTGCAAATACAATCACCTAAATTTAAGATAATAAGCAATTCCCCATTGGCAAAAGGGTTATCCATTAAGCGGGGAAAATCAGCAGAAAGATTGGGCTCCCACTCTTGCAAGAACGGACTAACAGGGTCAGCTACTTAGCTAACCTTCATAATTAAATACCGTTACTGTATAGGTAGATCTCATTGTGAAAGACCTATTACTGGATAATTCATGGGTAGAGCCAAAGAGTGTGAACTGTACAAGTTACCAATAAGATTTATTAAATGAAGGAAGGAGCTCCGGTGTATAGAAAGGACCTCACCGTTTAAGAAGTAACCATAGAAACGATGGAACCCACTATTTCTTTATCCATTTAATTTCAAATTGACTACTTTTTTAGTTAATTTACTATGTTTTTGATACCTAGTATCAATACTATTTCTTATTTCGAGGTGAAATGCATAGAAAAAAGAAAAAAAAATCGTGGTCGGGAAGGTTATAGTAGCAAAAGCCATTGGAATTTTTATTTTATACATTGGAAGAATCCGCTTTGTTATTAATAGACCAGGAAAGGGTACAAGGATAACTGAAAGAAAGGAAATCAATTAGTTATTCATCAAAGTTTCATTTATTCAATGACCAGAACTAGACGAGGATATATAGCTCGTAGACGTAGAACAAAAATTCGTTTATTTACATCAAGCTTTCGAGGAGCCCATTCAAGACTTACTCGAACTATTACTCAACAGAAAATCAGAGCTTTGGTTTCGACTCATCGGGATAGAGATCGGCAAAAGAGAGATTTTCGTCGTTTGTGGATCACTCGGATAAATGCAGTAATTCACGAGAATGGGGCATCCTATAGTTATAGTAGATTTATACACGATCTGTACAAGAGGCAGTTACTTCTTAATCGTAAAATACTTGCACAAATAGCTATATCCAATAGGAATTGTCTTTATATGATTTCCAATGAGATCATAAAATAAAGAGATTGTAAAGAATTCACCGGAATGATTTAATGATTTAAATAAATGGAGTTCCCCGGAGAATGAACTCCGGGAAGGTAGATTCTAAATTAGTATGATAAAATATGATAAAGTCGTCAAAATGAAGGAATATGTTCAATAAAAAAAAAAAAGGATTTCTTCTTCTTCCCCGATTATTTTTGTTTCTTACAACACAACAATCAAATCTCGATTCTTAGATTTTTCGAACAAAACATCAAATCTGCGTTTGAGTTCGAATTGGAATTTCGATTCAATTGAAGAGTAAGCCTATTTATTTCTGGTTCTAAGACCAGTAGTTCTAGCGGTCGACTCGGTTCTTTCAAATTGTTTCTCATTATTAAGAAAAGGTAACGAAGATAAAATACGAGCTTGTTTTATAGCAATAGTAATTAATCGTTGTTGTTTCAAAGTCAATCTATTCACTCGTCTAGATAATATTTTTCCTTGTTCACTAATAAATCGACTAATTAAACTCATGTTTCTATAATCAATTCGATCCCCCGATTGGATCGGGGGCAAACGCCTACGAAAAGATCGCTTGGATTTAAGAAAAGGTCGCTTGGATTTATCCATGGTTTGTTTATTCCTTATCCCGAAAATCCTATTTCGTTCGGATCAAAAATGAATTAGAATTCAGAAATAGGATTTGGTTTATTTCTATTTAAATATATGTTATATATATTATATAATATTATATACTATATTATTTTACTATATTATTTTTACTGTTCCTTGGAAGGGTGACACCTCGGTTCGATCTATTTTTTTATCTCCCCATGAATCGTATGTTTATAACAATAGGGACAGAATTTTTGCAATTCCAATCGACCGGGCGTATTGTGTCGATTTTTTTCAGTAATATATCTGGAAATGCCTGTTGATTCCTTATTAACACCGCCTCGTACACAACTAGTACATTCCAAAAGAACCCTTATTCGGGCATCTTTACTCTTGGCCATGAACCTCCTTTGTTTTTTTTTATTCATTCAAGTCTTCTATTTTCGATCCGAAGAAAGTAAGGAAAAAAAATAGAAGTTGCTAACTCAAAATCCAATTATGATATGAAGGATTTCGTTGTAATCAATATCAATAGAGTAATAGTAAATAATAAGTAATACAATGATTTCTAACTATAACTATATTTCTAATCGCAGTACAGTATTTAATTTAAGGATCTTGTATGATACTCTTGCACTAGACCAACATTTACATTTACGTTTTCCCTCTATTCTTAATTTGATTCGAGTCTGAACCCGAGTTTCGCTGAGGTTAAATCCACTTTTATTCTTTCTCTTACTCGTCCCTTATAAAATTCTAAAAAAGAGAAAAAAAGAGGAGGGGGAAAGGAATTAGTCACAGATATTTGATTGTATCTCTAATATTCTTCACCCCTTCTCATGTTAATTAAAAAAAGGGAATGTCAACGCATCCGGGAATAAACGATTAATCTCTATCAATAGACCTGCTAAGGACCCGAACCATATAGTACTTAGTACCGGTGCCGTGGAAAGATATGTTTTTAGATCTCGCATTTAAAATCCTCCTTATTTATTGTAATACATAATGGTAATACATATATGATCAGATGCATATGGACCACTTGTATTTGTACACAGAATTCCCGATTCAAATTGAAGATTCGCTAGATAAGATTTTCTTTTTCTTAAAACATAAAAAGAAGTTTCTTTACTCCTGAGCATTCCCCAAAAATATTCATTTATTTTTTATTTCATTTTTAGGGTGGGTTTCATATTTTATATGTATATAAGTCTTTTATTATTATATGTTAATATATAATAATATGATAAAAAAAAAAAGAAGAAATGGGAAGAAAAATTGTGTATATCAATGGAGGAAATAAGGATGTGGAAAACAAGACAGGTATTCTCTACAATGACACTGTAGACCAATTGAAAGGGATGTAGCGCAGCTTGGTAGCGCGTTTGTTTTGGGTACAAAATGTCACGGGTTCAAATCCTGTCATCCCTACCTATTACTTCTCCTCTGAGCAGTAACGAAGAATCAATTGAGATCAATTAAAATTGGATATACATAATTTTTCATTTTATGATACTATAATAGTATATGCATACAAGATGTGTTGGAGTTGAGTTACAAAAAGAATCCTTTTCTTTATAGTCTTATCTATTGTGATAAGAAAACGCTCTTAGTTCAGTTTGGTAGAACGTGGGTCTCCAAAACCCAATGTCGTAGGTTCAAATCCTACAGAGCGTGATTCCGTTTTTGTTAGTTGGAATTACACTGAACTAACTTCACTAACTTGAACAGCAATCTGAATTTGACCTCCTGTGGATTAAAGAATAAAGAAAAGAGGAGGTCAATCAAAAAAAGAGATGTTAATTAATCAAAGGTCCAACTGATCACCACGTCTGTATTGTAAATATGCAGTTACGAATAATCCAGCCAAAGTAATAGGAATTAGACCTAAGACGATTCCAAATAGAAAAACTTCAATCATTTCATTTCAATTTGTTTGAAAAGGGGAAAAGAGAGGTAATATCTATCCCTAAATCTTAATCCGAATTGCCCATGAATCGCAATGACCAAGAATTGGCAATTGACACGGTAAGGAACTCATAGAATACATGGAATCTCACGGAAAGGTTTCTCTTTATGAATTGTTTATTCGATTAATTTCAAATAAGTCGTATCTTGCTTAGACCAATAAATAGGACTGAGGTTATAGTTGAAGCCGCTAGTAGAAAACCGAAATAACTAGTTATAGTAGGCATGAAGGAGCTAAATGAAATATGTTCTTTATTATACATATGTTTATAAAGCACTTACCTAAGTTTCCATTTTTGCGAGATACGAGGATAAACAAAAATACCAATTGAAAGAATAAGTTAAATTGAAAGTTTTTGATTCATCAATCAATTATTATAGGCGGCACTAACAAAGATAGAGTGACAGAGGTATAAAAAGAAATCGATTCATTATCTGTGGCATCTACCCATACCGTGATTCCGAATCAACAGATTCATTGAGCAACTCTTGAGTAAACTAATAATAAAATAAGAACTGTGCCGTGTAACTTCGTTCAAAAATGAAACTTTCTTTGCGTCACTATGAAACAAAATTAGAAAATCATTTCTATTTTGATCATTTCTTTTTTAATTGTATCGAATACATTTTATATTTTGGAACGAAGAGTGCCCTTATAACAATAAAATCTTTTCTTTTACTTTTTACTTTAATTTTAACTCATTAGATTCAATAGTAGGTTCATTCACATAGTATCTCGAATGAGAAAAAAAAAAAGATATCGCACGATCAGATCACTCGAAAAAATAAAATCTGTATTTTGGTTCAATTAGATTCTAAAAAATTCCTATTATCTTTTCCTTTATAGGTTCCACATTTTGTCTTTCCATATTATAACTTCTAGTTAGGTAGTTAGGTCAAGAAAGAACCCTTAGATCTAATACAACAATGCGTGCTTCGCGAATATTGATTGTTCCCATTATTTTATT